TATTTTTTGTCCCATAAAACCTCGCACCCATCATTGGCCCATAGCATTCTGCCCCCAAATATAGCCTCGTATAGAAAACATTCATACTTATCTTGAATATCTATATACTTCTCTTTATATATCCATCCTCTTTTTTTTAACCATAGATAAAAGTTTTTATCTTTAGAGATATCTTGCAATACAATAGTTATGTGACAGGTGGGTCTTTTTATCGGATAACTACGTCCTCTAGCTCGAGGTTTTAACTTTTTCACGATAGTACCCTCGTTAACTTCGGCTTGACTAATAATTAAAGCCGTTTTGTCGAAATCCATATTGTTAGTAGCATTTGCTGCTGCAGAATAAACTAATTTAAAAATGGGATAACATGCTCGATAAGGCATGAGTTCTAGTTTCATAAGTATTTCATCATAGGGACGCCCACGAATCTGATCAATTACTCTTCGCGCTTTGTGAGCAGACATACATATATGTTGACCTAAAGCATATACTTCTACCTCAGGTACCCTCTCTATCATAAGGTTCACCTCCCACCAATAAACGACGAGCACCCATATTAACTTTATTAACATTAACGACGAGATTTTTTATCGTTTCTCGTATGCTCCCGGAAATTCCGAGTAGGTGCAAATTCTCCCAATTTGTGACCTACCATACTATCTGTTATATAAATAGGTAAATGCTCTTTCCCATTATGAATAGCAATTGTATGGCCGATCATTTTGGGTATAATGGTAGATGCCCGGGACCAAGTTACTATTATTTCTTTTTCTGTCCTTCGGTTGAGCTTCTCAATTTTTTCCAATAAATGATTAGCTACAAAGGGTTTTTTTTTTAGTGTTTTTAGTGAACGTGTCACAGCAAATTCCTCCTATCTTTTTTATTTTTTTTTGTAAAGACGAAGAAACATATTTGATTTTCAATACTCTCCTATTTACTACGGCGACGGAGAATCAAACTATCACTATATTTTTTCTTTTTTCTATTTCTTCTTCCAAGCGCAGGATAACCCCAAGGGGTTGTGGGTTTTTTTCTACCAATTGGGGCCCTCCCTTCACCACCCCCATGGGGATGGTCTACAGGATTCATAACTACCCCTCTTACTACAGGACGCTTACCTAGCCAACACTTAGATCCGGCTCTACCCAAACTTTTCTGGTTCACCCCAAGATTACCCACTTGCCCGACTGTTGCTGAGCAGTTTTTGGATATCAAACGGACCTCCCCAGATGGTAATTTTAATGTGGCCGATTTACCCTCTTTTGCAATCAGTTTCGCTACAGCACCCGCAGCTCTCGCCAATTGTCCGCCCTTTCCAAGTGTGATTTCTATGTTATGTATGGCCGTGCCTAAGGGCATATCGGTTGAAGTAGATTCTTCTTTTTGATCAATCAAAACCCCTTCCCAAACTGTACAAGCTTCTTCCAAAGCATACGGCTTTCCGGATGTATATGATGATATCTAGACAGATGGATCTTATATGAATCGTATGATGAAGTACCACATGAGTTGATATATTGGAATCCAAATCTGCCGAATCACTCATGTTATGATCTTCTACATCCTAGGTCTCCCCGTTCCTTCATCTGGCTTATGTTCTTCATGTAGCATTCAGACCGAATGACTCTATGAAATTACGTCGATACTTCCACATATTACGGGTAACGTAGGAGACATCTCTATTTTTCCCCCGGGGTAGAATTACCACTGCTTAGCTTTCAATTCGCCTCTGACCATCAAATGAAATGTGAATAACTCGTCCTCCTCTCTTTGAAACAAGGGGCGCTTCCGGTTCTGTCGGTGCTTCAAACAATTTTGTCTTCTCCATATTACCATATCTCTAGAGTCAATAATTTTCTATGAGGAACTACTGAACTCAATCACTTGCTGCCGATACTCTTCAGTTTTCTGTTGAGGTCTATCCCGTAGAGGTACTCAAATTGGATCAGTGATCGATTTCTAGGTTTCGTCGTAAACCTAATTGGTTACTTCCAATTACGTAAATCAATAGTTCAAACCGCACTCAAAGGTAGGGCATTTCCCATTGAGATAGGAACTTCTGTACCAGAAACAATGGTATCTCCAATTATAGCCCCTCTGGGATGTAAAATATATCTCTTCTCACCATCCCTATAGTGTATGAGACAAATGTTTGCATTTCGATTAGGGTCGTATTCTATGGTTACGATTCTACCAGATATGTCTTTTTCATTCCGTCGAAAATCAATTTTACGGTATAGACGCTTATGACCTCCCCCTCTATGCCTTGCGGTAATGATTCCTCTGGCATTACGACCTTTACCACAACGACGCTGTCCATAGATCAAATTATTTCGTGGATTGGATTTCACTTGACTGCCGACGGTTCTGCTCGAGGTAGAAGTTTTGTATAAATGTATCGCCGTGTTATTAAGTATTTTGATTTAAGTTCTTTTCTTTCTAAGAGGTGGAATAGAATAACCCGGTTGAAGCGTAATAATCATGCGTCTATAATGCATTGTATGTCCCATAATGGGTCCCTTTCTTCTACCCTTTCCCGGGAGTCGATGACTATTCATAGCTATTACCTTGACACCAAAAAAGAGTTCGACCCAATGCTTTATTTCTGTCCTAGTTGATCCTGATTCGACATTAGAAGTATATTGATTGTTCCCCAATAACCGAATACTTTTGTCTGTAAATACTGCATATTTGATTCCATCCATAAATCTATTTTCTTCCCTATGAGTTCCGGTATCGATAAGAATTCTACTTCTTACTGTTCATATGTTATGATATGAATATACCATAGTAATTATATTAATTCGTTATGTATGGATGATGAGATTCCATTGATACGGAGCCAATTCCAATAGACGTATAGACGTATTGAACGTTCGCGTTGTACTGCATCCAGCAGGAATTGAACCTACGAATTTGCCAATTATGAGTTGGGCGCTTTAACCATTCAGCCATGGATGCGTAATGGGGATTAGCATATATTTCAAGTATCTAGCCTAACTCTATAGAAAAATCGTTATATATTCTATATAATAATAAATATAATAATAATTTCCAAGTCAATTCTACATGATAATAATAAAAATTTCCAATTTCCAAGTCAAGTATCTAGCCTAACTCTATAGAAAAATCGTTATATATTCTATATAATAATAAATATAATAATAATTTCCAAGTCAATTCTACATGATAATAATAAAAATTTCCAATATGTAATTAAATACATATATAAATATAAAGTCAAATTTTAAAGAAATCCTAAGGAGGAATCAATATGAGGCAAGACAGGGCAAAACGACGTCTATATAAATCCTGGATTTTTGAGTTTAGGGAGGTATTGAGAGAGATCAAGAATTCTCACTATTTCTTAGATTCGTGGACCAAATTGGATTCAGTGGGATCTTTCATTCACGTTTTTTTCGACCAAGAACGTTTTATGAAACTCTTTGACCCACGAATAGTAAGTATCCTCTTTTCACGCGATTCGCAGGGTTCAACAAGCAATCGATCTTTCACGATCAAAGGTGTAGTACTGCTTGTAGTAGTGGTCCTTCTACATCGTCTTAACAATCGAAATCTGGTCGAAAGAAAAAATATCTATTTGAGGGGGCTTCTTCCTATACCCGTAAACTCCATTGGACCCAGAAATGATTCATTGGAAGACTCTTTTGAGTCTTCCAATATCCATAGGTTGATTGTTTCGCTCCTGTATCTTCCAAAAGGGAAAGAGATCCCTGAGAGTTCTTTCATGGATCCGAAAGAGAGTACTTGGATCAATCAAAGAAAGGTTCAACAACTTCCCAAAGAAATCGAAGAATTTCTTGGGAATCCAACAAGATCCTCTCGTTCTTTTTTCTCTGACAGATGGTCAGAACTTTATCTGGGTTCGACTCCTACTGAGAGGTCCACTAGAGATCAGAAATTGTTGAAGAAACAACAAGATGTTTCTTTTGTCCGTTTCAGGCGATCGGAAAATAAAGAAATGGTTGATATATTCAAGATAATTACGTATTTACAAAAAACCGTCTCAATTCATCCTATTTCATCAGATCAGGGATGCGATATGGTTCCGAAGGATGAACCGGATATGGACAGTTCCAAGAAGATTTCATTCTTGAACCAAAATCCATTTTTTGATTTATTTCATCTATTCCATGACCGGAACAGGGGAGGATACACGTTTCACCACGCAGAAGAGAGATTTCAAGAAATGGCGGATCTATTAACTCTATCAATAACCGAGCCGGATCTGGTGTATCATAAGGGATTTGCCTTTTCTATTGATTCCTGCGGATTGGATCAAAAAAAATTCTTGAATGAGGTATTCAACTCCAGGGATGAATCGAAAAAGAAATCTTTATTGGTTCTACCTCCTATTTTTTTTGAAGAGAATGAATCTTTTTATCGACAGATAAGAAAAAATTGGGTCCGGTGCGGGAATGCTTTGGAAGATCCAAAACCAAAAAGAGTGGTATTTGCTATCAACAACATAATGAAGGCAGTCAATCAATATAGATTGATCCAAAATCTGATTCAAATCCAATATAGCATCCATGGGTACATAAGAAATGGTTCGAATCGATTTTTTTTTATGAATAGATCCGATCGCAACTTCGAATATGGAATTCAAAGGGATCAAATAGGAAATGATACTCTGAATCATAGAACTATAATGAAATATACGATCAACCAACATTTATCAAATTTGAAAAAGAGTGAGAAGAAATGGTTCGATCCTCTTCTTTCTCGAACCGAGAGATCCATGAATCGGGATCCTGATGCATATAGATACAAATGGTCCAATGGGAGCAAGAATTTCCAGGAACATTTGGAACATTTCGTTTCTGAGCAGAAGAGCCGTTTTCAAGTTTTTCAAGTAGTGTTCGATCGATTACGTATTAATATTATTAATATATTAATTAATATTAATCAATATATTAATAATATTAATATTAATCAATATTCGATTGATTGGTCCAGGGTTTTCGACAAACAAGATCCTTCTAAGCCACTTCGTTTATTTTGGTCCACCTTTTTGCGTCTCTTTTTGCCCAAGTTCCTTCTCTTTTTGCCCAAGTTCCTTCTCTTTTTGTCTAAGTCACTTTCTTTTTTCTTTGTGAGTTTCGGGAATACCCCCATTCGTGGGTCCGAGATCCACATCTCTCAATTCAAAGGTCCGAATGATCAACTCTGCGATCAGTTGTTAGAATCAATAGGTGTTCAAATCGTTCATTTGAATAAATTGAAACCCTTCTTATTGGATGATCATAATACTTCCCAAAAATCGAAATTGTTGATCGATGGAGGAACAATATCACCATTTTTGTTCAATAAGATACCAAAGTGGACGATTGACTCATTCCATACTCCTACTAGAAAAAATCGCAGGAAATCCTTTGATAACACTGATTCCTATTTCTCAATGCTATCCCACGATCGAGACAATTGGATGAATCCCGTGAAACCATTTCATAGAAGTTCATTGATATCTTCTTTTTTAAAAGCAAATCGACTTCGATTCTTGAATAATCCACATCACTTCTGGTTCTATTGTAACAAAAGATTCCCTTTTTATGTAGAAAAGGCCCGTATCAATAATTATGATCTTACGTATGGACAATTCCTTAATATCTTGTTCACTGGCAACAAAAAATTTTCTTTGTGCGTCGGTAAAAAAAAACATGTTTTTTCGGAGAGAGATGCTATTTCAACGATCGAGTCACGGGTATCTAACATATTCATACCTAACGATTTTCCAATTCTATCCGCTCGATTCGTTCGTAGAGCTCTTTACGCAATCGCAGACATTTCTGGAACACCTCTAACAGAGGGACAAATAGTCAATTTAGAAAGAACTTATTGTCAACCTCTTTCAGATATGAATCCGTCTGATTCAGAAGGGAAGAACTTGCATCAGTATCTCAATCTCAATTTCAATTCAAACATGGGTTTGATTCACATTCCATGTTCTGATAAATATTTACGAGCCAAAAAGAGGAAAAAACAGAGTCTTTGTCTAAAGAAATGCGTTGAGAAACGGCAGATGGATAGAATCTTTCTACGAGCAAATCTCTCAAAAAAATGGAAGCTGTTCCAAACATATCTGCCATGGTTCTTTACTTCGACAGGGTACAAATATCTAACTTCGATAGGGTACCAATATCTACATCTAAATTTCATCCTTTTAGATACTTTTTTAGACCTATTGCCGATACCGATACGAAGTAGCAGTCAAAAAGTTGTATCCATTTTTCACGATATTATGGATATATCACGGCGAATTCCTCGGAAAATATGGTGGGCGATTCTTCCACAACGGAATCGGATAAGTCAGATTTCGAGGAAGTGTTTACATAGTCTTCTTCTGTCCGAAGAAATGATTCATCGAAATAATGAGTCACCCCTTTCATTCTGGGTACATCTGGGATCACCAAATGCTCGGGAGTTCTTCTATTCAATCCTTTTCCTTCTTCTTGTTGCTGGATATCTCGTTCGTACACATCTTCTCTTTGTTTCCCGAGCCTCTAGTGAGTTACAGACAGAGTTCGAAAAGATCAAATCTTTGATGATTCCATCATACATGATTGAGTTACGAAAACTTCTGGATGGGTATCCTCCATCTGAACTGAATTCTTTCTGGTTAAAGAATCTCTTTCTAGTTGCTCTGAAACAATTAGGATATTTTCTAGAAGAAATACGGGGTTCTGCTTTTGGCAGCAACATGCTATTGGGTGGTGGTCCCGCTTATGGGGTCAAATCAATACGTTCTAAGAAGAAATATTTGAATATCAATCTCATCGATATCATCGATTTCCTAAGTCTTATACCAAATCCCATCAATCGAATCACTTTTTCGAGAAATACGAGACATCTAAGTCGTACAAGTAAAGAGATCTATTCATTGATAAGAAAAAGAAAAAACGTGAACGGTGCTTGGATTGATGATAAAATCGAATCCTGGTTCGCGAACAGTGATTCGATTGATGATGAAGAAAGAGAATTCTTGGTTCAGTTCTCCACCTTAACGAAGGAAGAAAGGATTGATAAAATTCTATTGAGTCTGACTCATAGTGATCATTTCTCAAAGAATGACTCTGGTTATCAAATGATTGAACAACCGGGATCCGTTTACTTACGATACTTAGTTGACATTCATAAAAAGCGTCTAATGAATTATGAGTTCAATAGATCCTGTTTAGCAGAAAGGCGGATATTCCTTGCTCATTATCAGACAATCACTTATTCACATTCACAAACCTCGTGTGGGGCTAATAGTTTTAATTTCCCATCTCATGGAAAACCCTTTTCGCTCCGATTAGCCCTATCCCCCTCTAGGGGTATTTTAGTGATAGGTTCTATAGGAACTGGACGATCCTATTTGGTCAAATACCTAGCGACAAACTCCTACGTTCCTTTCATTACGGTATTTACGAACAAGTTCCTGGATGACAAGCCTCAAGGTTATTTTTATGAAGAGAGCGATTTTGAAGATGATGATGA